ACTACTACTATATATAATATAATATAATATAATATAATATAATATAATATAATATAATATAATATAATATAATATAATATAATATAATATAATATAATATAATATAATATAGTAAATTACAGACAACACTCAATGCTAATGAGTGGATCAAGTCATTTACTAGTCAATGAACTGACTAAACCCTGTCTGTTCTGGGAATTTACCCACTTAACTATACTCTTAGGGCAAGCCGCCCTGTGGTAATTAACTCCGTAAAATCTGTATCAGTCTTGAGGCAATTTGGAAATGCTAGACAAAGATATTAATCAGAGTCAGTCAATTCCCTAGCTACAGTTAATATGAAAAATCCCGGGTAGGTAATTCAAACACGCCCCACCCAATAGGTGAATCTTTCAAAGTGTGGGAAATCTCCCCTTTCTTCAATCCTAGAATCGATGCCTAAGAAAAAGGGTATATCTATGAAAATGCTCAACCCATTCATGCGATTCAATCCTCTGCTCTGATTCTATTAAAAAGGAAACACTCCACTAAGTCGTACACACTCCCCAATAAGTCTGGTAATTAATTCGTTCAAATCAATGCTCGGTGCAGCAGGTAATGTAACTTAATCAATCGCAAGCGGCAAAAGAACTCAAACTCAATCCACAATCCGTCTCGCTCGTCTGGGAAAGAAGAGCAGGCTGTTAGGCAAGCCGGCTTTAATACAACCTCTAGGGAAGCCAGGAAAGTTGGTATATACTTTGTACCAAACTTTTGAAACAGTTTGAATTCTCCAATAAGGAAGAAATGAAAAAGCTAGGCCGAAGGATGAGATGGCATTTCAAGAGAATAGTCGATCAGTATGGCAGGAAGAGGTCTCTTTGTCAAATCCTCTATCATCTAAAGCTGGGTCAGAAACTTCCTTTAGGAGCAGAAGAATTTGCAGGCCGTAGGACAAAGCTTCCATTCTCGAAGAAACTAGCCAAGTTTGAAAACACTTAAGAGGGCTGGGTATTGAAAGAGTCTGGCAGGAAGAAGTATAGTACCAAGCGGCAGTAAGCCTCGATTCGAATTAGCAGAGAGGTCAGTTTTAGGAGGTCGGTGTCCAGTGGAGTTCAGCGAGAAACTCAAAGTAATACATACCTATTTGTTGCGATGTGATTGCTTCGCACCTTTCAATATTTCTTTGACTTCTAGTGCTATCTTCCATCCGTTCCAGTTCATGGATCTTCTTCTTGTTGTAGAACGAGAATTGGATTGATTCCTATAGTTCTCTATTTGCAAATTCATTACTTAATAACGATCTTATAGGCTTTGTCTCAGGCAGATCTGGAGCGACTGGATTGAACAGAAAGTACATACACACACTAACACATCATAAAAGGAAAGAGATGAGAGGAGACTCGAACTACAAAAGTGTTTCTTGACTATTTTTTCGGAAGCAAGGGGCAAAATAATGCCTAAATTCTAAAGGAAAGACCCTCGCCTCGCTGCCCAATAAACCATTATTTGCTGCTCAAGACATCGGCCAATGTGTGGCTCCACCATCTGTCATTTCATGCTGGTAGGGTAGGGAAGGACATACTGACCGACCTACCGGGAGAAAAGGCTTTCTACGTCCGCTTCCCCAGTCCCGCTAATCCAGAAGTCAGTTCATCTTCCCGGGAAATATCATGCTTCTTTCTCCGTGCCATCACAGGTGGGTGGTGCTGGCGAAACTACAACGACTGCTTTTGCTACTAGTGCGGAAGCATATTCGTCTGTGTTTGTGAGTCACCTCGTCTCGATCAGTCTATTCCCTGGTTATTTTGTAGGCACACATCTGAGGTATCCATATAGGGAGGGATCGCCCATACATAGTGCGAATGCCCATTGGCAATGTCGCAAGAGTTCAGGGACGGCCGTAGCTAAATTTCCATTGCTAATCTTACATGTTCCCACGAACAAAACAAAAAAGAAGAAAAGGCTATTCCTTAGACACAGAGGTGGGATTAAGGCGTCATGCGGAACTCCAACAACATAGACCAGATGACTTATTGAAAATAGGTTGAGGAGCCTGATCCTGGAGCTGAGCAAGCATGGGCGCGATCCACATCGAGTGGAACTACTATAACTATAGCTAGTGGAAGTACCATCCATTCCGCAGTGGGCGGACGTTCTTTTCAATCCTATGAAGCTCATCAGTATTTCTGTCAACAATTCTTTAGTATGATGGCTGTTGGTCTTAATTTGAGTCAACACTATTAAAATGAATAGAAAAAGGAACCAAAGACTGAGCAACTACTTCTAGAATGATGTTATAGAAAATACAAGACACAGTGATCCTCATCCGGCATAATAGCAGTACATGAATTCCACCCAGACGAAATGGACTGACTCTCTATGGCAACTATGGATCTCAACATAAAAAAAAAGAAAGTGCTTATCCATCCTTGGAAGAACTAGCTCCCTCCCTGTCTTTGTCGGAACTTGAATCGAGGTAGGCAAAAGAATCCTTACTCGGAACGAGCCCAAGATAAAGGGTCTAGTCCAATTTTAGTCTTGGTTGTACATCGGTACTACGCACGGTAGGCATTTCTTCCAGTTATCGGGACTTGCACTTGCTTTTTCCGGCCTTAGTGGTATTTCAATGATTTTATTGCCCTAGCCCCGTCCTTCCATCATAGCTTAGTTAGCTAGCTAGCTACTTCATTTTGTGCTAAAGCCCCTCGATACATAAGTGCTCTCATTCCTAGAACCCACCCGGGGCGAGTTGGTAACCGTAAACCATTGATCTACGAATTCAAGTGAATGAAAATGTAGATAGATTTTTTCCTACTTCTGTAACATAACTTCTCTACGGATAAGCTTCAACTACTGAATGAAGAGATAGTGAGACCTACCTAGCAACGAGAAATACTATAACTTAAATTCCTTGCCTTGACTCGCCTACTTCTCCAGTCTTTGATGTTGCTTTCCTGGCTTTCGATTCCTATTCGTCTGATGTGTTGATGCTTGAGAAGAAGCTTTGGCACTGACACCTTACTTTCTTTCGCATAGGGCTTTAACAGATAAACTCTTTACAATACTTTATGCTGTAAAACAAGAGGAAGAAAAGAAAGGATCCATGATGTGCATGTGCCTTTTGGTCTTGTACCAACGCTCTTTAATAACGAGGCTTTCCAGCTTCTGGGAAAACCCTATCCCCCATCTTTCACTTCCCCTTTAGATGAGAAGCCGAAGGTGGCTATCAATATGGCACCTCGAAGAGCATAAAAGCAATGAGCCCGAAGCCTGAAACCTGAAACCATAGATTGAACACTCAAAGAGGATCAACCTAGTCAATAGATTGAGACACAACCTGCTTACTCACCTAGGGTCGGTCCGGCTCCGCCTACTACTCCTACTTATCCTTTTTTTGAAGCTAGAAACAGAGCAATAGCCATACAATGGAGAGCATAACCTAAAGGAAAGGGGTGGGTCGAAGGTAGATGATAACTAAAGGTGACAAGTCGATCTATTTTTTAGAGAAGAGCTAGAGCAGTTGACAGCTCACTAAGGAGTCTGTCTCGTCTAGTAGAGCTATTATCCAATGGGTCACCAGAGTAGAGATGACCTTTTAACCATAGCATCTGACTGTATAAAATGGCAAGGTGTTTGTTAGTGCTTCCCTTTCTTTATCTAGCAAGATATCAATACAGGCAGGCTGATGGCTAACCAGAGAATCATTGCCATAGGGTTCTCGAGAGTCAACCCTGTCTGGCCTACAAGCTTTTGGAGTTAGAGAATCTCTATGAGGTGTAAACTGATGTAGAGGATCCAGACAAACAATACCCTTGAAGAGTTTTATGAGCATAGTCATTTCACTATACTATTAGGTTTGTCATGACATCTTCCCTCTAACTGAGTTCAAAAGACTATTTTGAAGAATGAATCAGGGTTTTTGCGCTCCTTGGAATCAGGCCTATACGTAGTGTAAGCCGCCTGCTGCTGCTAAAGCAAGGTATGAGGGTTAAAGTAAGCGATGCACATCTTGATATACTCAATTAAGTAAGACTATCTTATCTAGTTCTGTTTATGCGTCTAGTGAGCATTGAACTCCTTTGACAAGCGCAATGCTTCTTTATCGATCAGTTAGACGCTTTATACCAGGTTAAAGCTGAAGTTACGATACCAGTGCCTGCTTCCAAGCCCTCAAATATCGAGGATATGGTGTGCCCCGTTACCTTATTTCTAGGTGTAATAAAGGCTCTCCCCCGACTAGAAGGATCCAGGGACAACGGCTATTTCCTCCTAAAATATTGGCAGTAGCCGAAACGACTGGAAACCCAGGTAGCGGTCCGGAAAGGGCAAAAGGGCAAGGTGAGTAGTGAAAGCAAGAACGTTCTTTCGCATATAGAGCGACTGCCCAAGCCCTGATTCAGGGTTACTGGTCCACACCAACTGATCAGGTATCGGATAATAGGGAATATTTGTTTCAGCCGTGGTCCAGTCCAGCAGCCTCTTTTCGATCCAAGAGTCGCATGAGAAGAAAGCTTCCGGTTAGCTTCAGTTAGTGTTAGTTAAATAGAACGGGAACCTCGTAACTATGCCAAGCCCGATCTTGGTTCCAATGCTGCAGAGAAAGGTTATGGGTAAAAAGAAGGTCTTTATCCTGGTGCTGCGGAGACCGGTGTTGCTGATCGAACTCATTTTCTTTCGAGGAGATCGAAAATCTCTTAATTTCTGCGAAACGAATTTACATATTTATTGCGAGGGAAAAGCGAAAGGATGAAGACTGATTTAGATCCTCTGAAAGCGCAGGAAGTTCAAACTCCCTTTTGAGCTTTTTCTCCACCCACCTCTGAGCATCCTGTTGGAATGGTCCTAGGAAAGACTACGTACGAGAAATCATTCTCACAGCCAACTTTCCTTCTTCTGAGCAAATAAATGTAGTATTTAGTCCAACCAATCATTGGTGAATCTCTTGTATGTCTTTCGTGAAAAGTGGAGTATTTGTGCCCAAGATCTTTCTATCCCCTTTAGTAGGTGCACACATCTCA